GATAGGAATAACGCTTGATATTATCAGAAATATCCAGAAAATATCATATTCGTGAAGCAGAAACATAAATGTACTCCTATTAATGTGGAATATGCTGAATTATTCCATTCGAATTTGAATTGTCAATTCATCCAAAACTTCTTAGGTGAAACAAGAAGTTATTTTGATCAAATCAAAACGTATAATTTAGAGTTTGTTTGATGTGGGACATGTCTTGTTTAAAGATTCATTCAACAGAATTCTACTTACACCTTTTTTTCAATTCTATTTAGATATGATTATAACGTAGACATAAGACGCTCTTACACAAACAAAACTCTATCGCTTTGTCTCGGTTTCTTTATATCGGTTTATCTAATATTATTATTTAGAATTTTATTATAAATATTTATTATTATTATATAGTAATATAATTACTAGTAATACTATATAATTCTAATTATTTTCATTATAACTATGTTATATAGTTATTGATTATATATATAATATAAAATGTATAACATGAAATGAGATAATAGTGATATAATGTAATTAAAATAAAAAAAAAAAAAGATCGAGTTATTCCACTAGAATTAGAATGAAAGAATAATTCAATTTCGGACCAATCTCTAGTACTAAAGAAAGATAGAAAGATCGCAATTTAAAATGAAAAAAAAAAAATACTTGTTTGGTTTTTGTTACGACAATAACACTTAGAAAGACCGACCAATGGGGTTAGGTTTCGCTACAATAAAAAGGTTTGTTTTACAGCAAAGCAAACCTACGCTGCACAATGAAAGATAGCACAGGGTGGTATAATCGACGGAATCGTAAATGATTTACACTACATAATGTGTACTTCTATTCTATATTCTAATAGAATATAATTACACATTGTCGAACGATTCGACAGATCAAATTCCCCAACCAACTCATAGAATATAGAATAAGTAAGGTTGATACATTTAGGAACAATTTATTATCTCTGATACAATCAATTGGTGTTGTTGTTTTGCCAAAAAGCGATTAGTCAGGGGACTTCTACAAATACAAGACCGAAAAAAAGAATAGGCCCTAGATCCATGTGACTTAGGATTTTATTTAGTTGGGTTAGGTTGGAGTTTTTAGGCAGCATCGTGTCATGATTTTCCCTTCATAAATTAGCTGATATTGGGTATACCAATATAAAAGTGTATCACTAACTCTTTGATCATGGACAGGAAAAGAGGAAAAAGTTATATGTAATTCATCCACGAAAATTAATGAAGAAGTATGGGTATTTTATACGAAGATTTGACAAATACCGTTTTGATTTATTGAAATGAATTGTTGTTGTTTTTATTTTCGTCTTCCTATGTACTTACATGAACATGTGGTAATGCTTTCATTTCTATGGACCAATAAACCGGCCAGTCCCGGTCCATAAACAAGTACTAATCAGGAAATAAAACTTATACGAAAACTAAACTAAAATAGAACGTATTAGGGCTATACGGACTCGAACCGTAGACCTTCTCGGTAAAACAGATCAAACTAATTATTATCGAAATGATTCGAACTGTTTCAAAGACCCAACATGCATTTTGTTGCATTGGGCTCTTTCATTAACTGATGGAAAGATCAGTTAGTCCACCATATTTTGTCTTTCCTTTACAGGAAGAGAAGATAAGAAGAGAATGAGATGGCTCCGTGTGCTCTGATTCATTATTTATATTCTGATCTAGGAGCAATACCAAAGTGTTTCAAAGAGGGGGTACCTTGACTTAGGTCTGCCTCCGGACTAGATCAACTTAAGTTAAATGGAGTCTCTACCGCTCCGCTGCAAGAGTCAAATATGAGACTTCATACACCTTAAAGTTCATAGAACGAAAAGAGGTTATTTTTAGGCCCTTATACTCATTATGCCTGGCATTGAATAGACTGGGTATTAACCTTATCAACTATCAAATCGATGGCGGGTTCTATTTGGCACCTGCATTCGCACTTAAATCGTACCGAACCAAATATTTGTCAGGCTATTGTTCTCTTGTTCCCTCGAATCTATGGAGTAAGACATCAATTTCTCAATAAGATTAATTATGTTCATTGCATAATTGGCTCCCTTGAAAAGCGTTGGCGCACGTGTAAACGAGGTGCTCTACCTAACTGAGCTATAGCCCTTGTCATAGATATATTAACATATAGAGAATTTTTTGTCAAGATAGATATTCCAGGATTCCACATGCTAGTTCTTTGATCTGTTTACTGTTAACGGATTGGTATTGCTTAGAAATATTATTCCATCTATAATTCCCGAAGTGATGGGTCCTTTTTTGGTGATAAATGACCTACTTAACCCAGCGGTTAGAGTATTGCTTTCATACGGCAGGAGTCATTGGTTCAAATCCAATAGTAGGTAGAACTTATTGGATACCGGAGTCAACGGTATCTAATAAGTTTTTCTACCTATTTTCTTTATTTTTGTTGTATCAGATTAGACTTGATTGTGTTCAATTAGTGGAATCAAAATGTGGTGGGTGTA